TCGGAAATATATTAGCGGATGAATTAGTAGTTGTTGTTCTTGTTTCTTTAGTGCCTTTAGTGGTTCCTATACCTGTAATGTTTCTTGGATTATTTACAAGCGGTATTCAAGCTCTTATTTTTGCAACTTTAGCTGCGGCTTATATAGGTGAATCCATGGAGGGGCATCATTGACTAATTTTCGAAATAGTTTTTAGAGAATCGCCTTAGTGAACATAAATATAAACATACCTAGACAAAGGGGTCTATACGATCTCGAGGACTAGTAAAAAAGATTACGATATTCGAGAATTGTAAAAAAAAGGAAAGAGATCTAAAAGATCTTTTTCCTAAACTTCATTTTACCAATTTAGCCCCCCTTCCAATTCAATGAATATTCTCTTTAGAGTGATAGTGTCTTGATTGTTTTATTCATTCAATTCCAATTTTAGGAGTCATAATCCGAATTCTTTATTTGATTTGTTTACAATATGATTTGATTTGTTTACAATATGCGATTAGACTTTTCTAGAGCCATTCCCATTTCAGTCGGGTTTTTTATTCAATTCACCGATTGACCAAAACAAAATATTGAATATTAATAAATAATCAATTACATCAACTTAGATCACTTATATTTTTATACAATGATTTACAATGATTCAGCCTAAGGAATTCGTCCGTTTAGTGTCCATTTAGATTGATTCTATCCATCTGAGATAATGATAAATAAAAGGAAGAGAAAAGTTTACAGATTACAAAAAAAAATGGGTTGTTTAGCAGAGCGGGATCAAACTAGGTGTAGGGAAATATATAATGGCTATAAGCCAACTTTCCTGTGTAGATGTTTTGAAAAATGATTTTATAATCCGATTGAATCTAAGATACGAAACGAATAGTTGGTTTACGTTATGGACGAAAGACATGTATATGGAATATTAGGCATTAACTAGTTATATATTAGTATTAGTTAAAAGATATATCTAATCGGCCATATTACTGGGAGTTTAGATCGAGATTCCAATAAAAGTCCTTCTTTTCGGTTGTAAAACTGTAATTGTGAATTGAATATTGAATAAAGAAATTCAATCCCGAAAAGGAGCGAAGAGTTTGAATTCAAAGAATGGATCGGAATAAAGAAAGAAATGAAAAAACAAAAGGTTGTATGAATTCACAAAAACGCAATGGGCAGAAACTAAAAATAAAAAAGAAATATCAGATATCGAAGTAATTCTAATGATTTAATAATATTATTTATTACTTCAATTTGAAATTTTGAGTTGTTTCGACTGTATGAAAATCTTATCGCTGAAATAATTAAGTCATAGTTTATTGGTTGATTGTATCATTAACCATTTCTTTATTTTGTTGCGAGGAATTTATTATGAATCCATTGATTTCTGCCGCTTCCGTTATTGCTGCTGGGTTGGCCGTTGGGCTTGCTTCTATTGGACCTGGGGTTGGTCAAGGTACTGCTGCAGGCCAGGCTGTAGAAGGTATTGCGAGACAGCCCGAGGCGGAGGGAAAAATACGAGGTACTTTATTACTTAGTCTGGCTTTTATGGAAGCTTTAACAATTTATGGATTGGTTGTTGCATTAGCACTTTTATTTGCGAATCCTTTTGTTTAATCCTAAAAATACGTATTTTTTTATTTTATTGACTTGTGCTTGATGCTTGCTTTTTCAAATTATATCAAGATTTAACTCTTTATTTATTTTTCTTTATTTATTTTTAGTGGGACAATTATGGTATGGGAAGGACTGATTTGAGAATGAGGAAGTAGTATACGAACGAACTCGCTTTCTTCCTTCCCCCTTCTTAGTCCAATCAAAACCTTTTTTAGGAAGTGTTGCAGGACAAATAAAAATTCGCAATTAACACGAGACCTAGTAACAAATTATAATAAATATTGTTCTTATTAGAAATTCTAAATTTCTAATTACCGAAAAAAGGTAAGTAAATGAATAGAATACAGATAAATGCATAAAAGAACAATAATATAGAAAATATCAATATAAATATGTATATAGAAAAATAGAAATATGTAGAATAAAAAAAATAATTTAATTAATCTGTCTATATCTATAAAATAAGAGGAGATCCATATGAAAACTATAACCGACTCTTTCGTTTCTTTTGGTCACTGGCCATCCGCCGGGAGCTTCGGGTTTAATACCGATATTTTTGCAACAAATCTAATAAATCTAAGTGTAGTTCTTGGTGTATTGATTTTTTTTGGAAAGGGAGTGTGTGCGAGTTGTTTATTTCAAGAATACGCTGGATTGAACCAGATGACCTCTTTTTTTTTTCGGTTTAACTAGGAAAGAAAAGGTGCATGGTCCTGCGAATTACTTCTGAATAAATTAATAAATGAATAAATTAATAAGAAAATCGTTAAGAACCATAGCATTTCGCGGTTCATTGGTAAATAGACTTTGATTCTCTATCAACCAATAACGTGGGGCCATTAATTTAATATGGTTAAAGCTAAACTGTTTGAAGTCCGGATGCAGCAAAGTA